AGAAAAAAACAGAAGTATACGCTTTGGGTCGACATATATCTTTATCCGCTGACAAAGCAAGAAGAATAATTGATCAAATTCGCGGCCGTTCCTATGAGGAAACACTTATGATACTAGAACTCATGCCCTATAAAGCATGTTATTCCATTTTCAAATTGGTTTATTCTGCAGCAGCAAATGCTAGTTTCAATATGGGTTCCGACGAAGCCAATTTAGTAATTCGTAAAGCTGAGGTTAACGAGGGTCCTACCGCGAAGAAATTAAAACCCCGGGCTCGAGGACGTAGTTATGCGATAAAAAAAGCTACCTGTCATATAACTATTGTAGTGAAAGATATATCTTTAGATGAATATGAAGAGATATCTTTCTATTCGTTAAAAAACCCTAGATGGAAAAAGACAACTAGGGTATATGATGATGCGTATAATAGTGAGGTAGTATGGGACAAAAAATAAATCCACTTGGTTTCCGACTTGGTACAACCCAAAGCCATCATTCCCTTTGGTTTGCACAACCAAAAAATTATTCTGAGGGTCTACAAGAAGATCAAAAAATAAGAGATTTTATCAAAAATTATGTTCAAAATAATATGAGAATATCCTCCGGTGCCGAGGGAATTGCCCGCATAGAGATTCAAAAAAGAATCGATTTGATCCAGGTCATAATCTTTATGGGATTCCCGAAGTTATTAATCGAAAGTAGACCCCGAGGAATCGAAGAATTACAGATGAATCTACAAAAAGAATTTCATTATGTGAACCGAAAACTTAACATTGCTATCACAAGAATTGCAAAACCTTATGGAAATCCTAATATTCTTGCAGAATTTATAGCCGGACAATTAAAGAATAGAGTTTCATTTCGAAAAGCAATGAAAAAGGCTATTGAATTGACTGAACAAGCAGATACAAAAGGAATTCAAGTACAAATTGCAGGGCGTATCGACGGAAAAGAAATTGCACGTGTCGAATGGATCAGAGAAGGTAGGGTTCCCCTACAAACCATTCGCGCTAAAATTGATTATTGTTCCTATACAGTTCGGACTATCTATGGGGTATTAGGCATCAAAATTTGGATTTTTATAGACAAGGAAGAGGAATAACAAAACTTTCATTGTTTTTCCGTCGATAGAACAAAAAGGGGGAAATCCTTTTCTGGCCAATCAAAAAAATTCCGACTTCTTTAATTCTATAGGGTTGAATAAAAATTAGATTGACCTTTAGTTTTGATATAATTGCTATGCTTAGTGTGTGACTCGTTGGTTTGTTTTAGGGGGTTGGGATTAAAAAAAGACCGGCCCAGTAGTATGAAAACCAACCCATCGCTTCATATTATCTGGATCTAAAGAACCTGTCAAGATATGCCAAATTGGTCATATCTTTGTAGCAACTGAAATTTTTTTTACAATTAAACTTTAATGAATTCTAAGTTTAAAACAAAATTACAGAACAAGAGTGTGGATAAATGGAAGGGTGATAGAAAGAAATAAAAAAATATCAATGATATAGAATTCCAATATGTAAGGTCTATGAGTCCTCTCATAAAAAACAGTGTAATAAAGCATCAATACTAATTGATTCATCCATAATGAAATATTAAATGAATTCTTCTTATAGAAGAAAAAACTCAAGAGCTTCGAGTCAATAAAGACTAAGAAGATTGACTCAAGTATAAATTGGATTAGAAGCTTCGTTGTAGAATTCTGACCTAACCATTTAGTACGAAGTGGTGGGGACGAAGGAACCTGTGAATGCAAAAGATTTTATTGAACAAATGAATCTTAATGATTCACTCGTTGGGATGGCGAAATGAACCGGAAATAAATTCATCTATTCGGAGAAATGACGAACAAGTGCTAGGACTGAAATAGAGATTGCAAGAGTCAATATTCGCCCGCGATAATTTTTTTTTGAATTTGAATTGGTAAACCTGGATAAAGGACAAAAGAAAATAAAGATTTAATAGGACGTTCCAAAAAAACGATTTTTTTATCAATTTTTTTATAAAAATGTTCTAATGTCTATTCAAATTAATTGCAATTCCATTTTGAATCGCGAGGAGCTGGATGAGAAGAAACTCTCACGTCCAGTTCTGTAGTAGAGATGGACTTCCGAAACAACCATCAATTATAACCCCAAAAGAACTAGATTCCGTAAACAACATAGAGGACGAATGAAGGGAATATCTTATCGAGGTAATCATATTTGTTTCGGTAAATATGCTCTTCAGGCACTTGAGCCTGCTTGGATCACATCTAGACAAATCGAAGCGGGTCGACGAGCAATGACACGAAATGCACGCCGTGGTGGAAAAATTTGGGTCCGTATATTTCCAGACAAACCAGTTACAATAAGACCCGCCGAAACACGTATGGGTTCGGGGAAAGGATCCCCTGAATATTGGGTAGCTGTTGTTAAAACGGGGCGAATACTATATGAAATGGGCGGAGTAACTGAAAATATAGCTAGAAGGGCTATTTTAATAGCAGCATCCAAAATGCCTATACGAACTCAATTTATTATTTCGGGATAAAAATGTAGAACCAACACAAATGAGTCTTGGGAATGAAAGAAAACCGAAGGTTTCTTTTTTTTGACAAACAATATTTCTTTTATTTTCTTCATCCTTTGCATTGGAAGAATAGACTCAAAAATTCATATGATTCAACCTCAGACCCATTTAAATGTAGCGGATAACAGCGGGGCTCGAAAATTGATGTGTATTCGAATCATAGGAGCTAGTAATCGCCGATATGCTCATATTGGTGACGTTATTGTTGCTGTGATCAAAGAAGCAGTACCAAATATGCCCCTAGAAAAATCAGAAGTAGTAAGAGCTGTAATTGTTCGTACCTGTAAAGAACTTAAACGTGACAGCGGTATGATAATACGATATGATGACAATGCTGCAGTTGTGATTGATCAAGAAGGAAATCCAAAGGGAACTCGAATTTTTGGTGCAATCCCCCGCGAATTGAGACAATTCAATTTTACTAAAATAGTTTCATTAGCTCCCGAGGTATTATAAAATAAAATGGGATCCTGATATCTTTGGGATATTTGAAAAGAAATAGATTAAATAGATTAAGAACTAGATTAATTTGTAGATTATATCTCACGCATATACCTTGAAAAATTCATATTCATAAACCAATAAAAAAACATGTTAATTAGATCCAATTTTGAGGCACCAAAAATTTTACTTCATCATGGGTAGAGACACTATTGCTGAGATAATAACCTCTATACGAAATGCGGATATGGATAGAAAAAGAGTTGTTCGCATAGCATCTACTAATATTACCGAAAATATTGTTAAAATACTTTTCCGAGAAGGTTTTCTCGAAAACGTCAGAAAACATCGAGAAAAAAACAAAAATTTTTTGGTTTTAACCCTGCGACATAATAGAAGGAATAGGAAAAGACCCCATACCTGTAGAAATTTTTTAAATTTAAAACGGATCAGCCGACCCGGTCTACGAATCTATTCTAACTCTCAACGAATTCCTAGAATTTTAGGTGGAATGGGGATTGTAATTCTTTCTACTTCTCGAGGTATAATGACAGACCGGGAGGCTCGACTAGAAAGAATCGGCGGCGAAATTTTATGTTATATATGGTAATCCTTTTAATATCCAAATGGGATCCGAAACCTCTTCCTATTTGTAAAAAAAAAAAGAAAGGGGTGAGTTGTCTAATATCGTTTCTCCTACATTAGTTGGTACTTCAAGGGGGCTTTACCTGAAATGAAAGAACAAAAATGGATTCATGAGGGTTTAATTACCGAATCGCTTCCCAATGGCATGTTCCGGGTTCGGTTAGATAATGAAGATCTGATTATAGGTTATGTTTCAGGAAAGATCCGACGTAGTTTTATACGGATACTGCCAGGAGATAAAGTCACAATTGAAGTAAGTCGTTATGATTCAACTAAAGGACGTATAATTTATCGACTCCGAAACAAGGATTCGAAAGATTAGGTGGTTTTTATTCAATACGATTCGAGATTAAAAATTGCAAGAAACTTATTTTCTACCAAGAAGTAGATTCAGAATTAAGATAAGGAATGACAAATATGAAAATAAGAGCTTCCGTCCGTAAAATTTGTGAAAAATGTCGACTAATCCGCAGACGGGGGCGCATTAGAGTAATTTGCTCTAACCCGAGACATAAACAAAGACAAGGATAATCAGACTCACCAAAGGACTAAACGTACAAATAAAGAATCTGTTTTGACATCAAATGGATATATTCCATATATTTCTGACTCATATTTATGAGATGCTACAATATGGCAAAAGCTATACCGAGAATTGGTTCACGTAGAAATGTACGTATTGGTTCACGTAAAAGTGCACGTAGAATACCAAAGGGAGTTATTCATGTTCAAGCAAGTTTCAATAATACTATTGTCACGGTTACAGATGTACGGGGTCGGGTCGTTTCCTGGTCCTCGTCCGGTACTTGTGGGTTCAAGGGGACGAGAAGGGGAACGCCCTTTGCCGCTCAAACTGCAGCGGCAAATGCTATTCGTACAGTAGTCGATCAAGGTATGCAACGAGCCGAAGTCATGATAAAAGGTCCCGGTCTCGGAAGAGACGCTGCATTACGAGCTATTCGTAGAAGTGGTATACTATTAACTTTTGTGCGGGATGTAACCCCCATGCCACATAATGGCTGTAGACCTCCAAAAAAAAGACGTGTGTAGAAATGAAGAGTGAAGAAATTTCAAGAGAAACAAGAGAAATAAATAATTCAATCAAATAAAATATTATTACTATGGCTCGAGAGAAAGTAACAGTATCTACTCGGACGCTGCAGTGGAAGTGTGTTGAATCAAGAACAGAAAGTAAACGTCTTTATTACGGGCGCTTTATTCTGTCTCCACTTATGAAAGGACAGGCCGACACAATAGGCATTGCGATGAGAAGAGCTTTGCTTGGAGAAATAGAAGGAACATGTATCACACGCGTAAAATCTGAGAATGTCCCGCATGAATAT